ACTTCACTTACTCACAATTCTTATTCATCTGCTTGATCTTTTGAAAAAAGAATAGATTGAACTTGAAAATTTACTCATCTAAATTTAATGAGTAAACGATTGAATTTTATTCGGTTGGGTGGTACCAACTAAATCGAATACTAATTCCCATTTAATTCGTATTGAATTAATTAATCAAGCTGCTACCAGAAATTTATTTGCAATTTGGTACTATGTACTATAGTCTCTCAATCAAAAGAATTTCGACATATTTTACTTTATTATATTATGAAAATCAATCCGAGTCCTTCTGGTTCTACGGTTTCCACACTTGAAGCAAAAAACCTAGGACGCATCACTCAAATTATTGGCCCAGTACTGGATGTTGTTTTCTCCCGGGGCAAGATGCCTAATATTTATAACGCTTTGGTAGTTAAAGGTCGAGATACTGCCGGTCAGCAAATTAATGTGACTTGTGAGGTACAACAATTATTAGGAAATAATCGAGTTAGAGCTGTAGCTATGAGTGCTACAGATGGTCTGACGAGAGGAATGGAAGTGATTGATACAGGAGCTGCTCTAAGTGTTCCAGTCGGTGGAGCTACTCTCGGACGAATTTTCAATGTTCTTGGAGAGCCTGTTGATAATTTAGGTCCTGTAGATACTCGTACAACATCGCCTATTCATAGATCTGCGCCTGCTTTTATACAGTTAGATACGAAATTATCAATCTTTGAAACAGGGATTAAAGTGGTGGATCTTTTAGCTCCGTATCGCCGTGGAGGAAAAATTGGACTATTTGGGGGAGCCGGCGTGGGTAAAACAGTACTTATCATGGAATTGATCAACAACATTGCCAAAGCTCATGGGGGCGTATCCGTATTTGGTGGAGTAGGTGAACGTACTCGTGAAGGAAATGATCTCTACATGGAAATGAAAGAATCTGGGGTAATTAATGAAAAAAATATTGCAGAATCAAAAGTAGCTCTAGTCTATGGTCAAATGAATGAACCACCAGGAGCTCGTATGAGAGTAGGTTTGACTGCACTAACCATGGCAGAATATTTCCGGGATATTAATGAACAAGATGTGCTTTTATTCATCGACAATATCTTTCGTTTCGTTCAAGCGGGATCAGAAGTATCTGCCTTATTAGGGAGAATGCCTTCCGCAGTGGGTTATCAACCTACTCTTAGTACCGAAATGGGTTCTTTACAAGAAAGAATTACTTCCACCAAAGAAGGGTCTATAACTTCGATCCAAGCAGTTTATGTACCTGCAGATGATTTGACCGACCCTGCTCCTGCCACGACATTTGCACATTTAGATGCTACTACCGTATTATCAAGAGGATTAGCTGCCAAAGGTATTTATCCAGCAGTCGATCCTTTAGATTCAACGTCAACTATGTTACAACCTCGGATCGTTGGCGAGGAACATTATGAAACTGCTCAAAGAGTTAAGGAAACTTTACAACGTTATAAAGAACTTCAGGACATTATAGCTATCCTGGGGTTGGACGAATTATCCGAAGAAGATCGTTTAACTGTAGCAAGAGCACGAAAAATTGAACGCTTCTTATCACAACCCTTCTTCGTGGCAGAAGTCTTTACTGGTTCTCCAGGCAAATATGTTGGTCTCGCCGAAACAATTAGGGGGTTTCGATTGATCCTTTCTGGGGAATTAGACAGTCTTCCCGAGCAGGCCTTTTATTTGGTAGGTAACATTGACGAAGCTACCGCGAAAGCTATGAACTTAGAAGGGGAGAGCAAATTGAAGAAATGACCTTAAATCTTTGTGTACTGACCCCTAATCGAATTATTTTGAATTCAGAAGTGAAAGAAATCATTTTATCTACTAATAGTGGACAAATTGGCGTATTACCAAACCATGCCCCTATTGCCACAGCGGTAGATATAGGTCTTTTGAGAATACGTCTCAACGACCAATGGTTAACGATAGCCTTGATGGGTGGTTTCGCTAGAATAAGTAATAATGAGATCACCATTTTAGGAAATGATGCGGAGATGAGTAATGACATTGATCCGCAAGAGGCTCAACAAGCTCTTGAAATAGCTGAAGCTAACTTGAGTGGAGCTCAGGGAAAGAGACAAGCAATTGAGGCGAATCTAGCTCTCAGACGAGCTCGGACACGAGTAGAGGCTGTTAATGTTATTTCCTACTAGTAAAAATAAAAAACACACATAAAAATAAGAAAAAGAAGTTCTTTAGAGGTTCTTTATTATATAATATACCATATTTTGATTCTGCCAATTGAATACAATCAATTCTAGATGATACAACAAAAAAATAAGATGGCTAGAAAAACTTATTAGATACCAGAGTTGATGGTATCTAATAAGTTCTACCTACTATTGGATTTGAACCAATGACTTCCGCCGTATGAAAGCAATACTCTAACCACTGAGTTAAGTAGGTTATTCATCATCACAAAAAAAGGACCCATCGCCTCGGGGATTATAGGTGGAATCTTTTTTCTACGCAATACCAATCCATTAAC